GGGTAGTATGGGATCTGTAGTAGGCGAGAAAATCACTCGTTTGATCGAGTATGCTACTAATCGATCTCTACCTGTTATTATTGTGTGTGCTTCCGGAGGAGCACGTATGCAAGAAGGAAGTTTGAGCTTGATGCAAATGGCTAAAATATCTTCTGCTTCATATAATTATCAATCAAATAAAAAGTTATTCTATGTATCAATCCTTACATCCCCTACAACTGGGGGAGTAACGGCCAGTTTTGGTATGTTGGGAGATGTCATTATTGCTGAACCTAACGCGTACATTGCTTTCGCAGGTAAAAGAGTAATTGAACAAACATTGAATAAAACAGTACCCGACGGTTCACAAGCAGCTGAGTATTTATTCCATAAGGGCTTATTCGACCCAATCATACCGCGTAATCTTTTAAAAGGCGTTCTGAGTGAGTTATTTCAGCTACACGGTTTTTTTCCTTTGAAAAATAGATATATATAATATAGAATAATATAGAAATAAAACGAAAATATTAAAATCTAGAAAAAATAGAAGTGATTTCTATGCCTTGCCTACCAAGAACTTCCATTTTTTATTAGAAATCTAATCCCTTTTTGTTGGGTTGAATTAGTTTAGTTAGAGTCGCAAACTTATAATAAAAATAAACTCTTTATCTTTAATAAAAAAAAAACTCTTTATTTTATTAGTATTAATAAGATAGAAACAAAGGACGGGAGAATTCATAAAATTTCGTAAACTTAAAGTGGGTTGTCATACATATTCGTGTAGAAAGATGAATAGGTACACTAAATTTTCATTTAGTTCTCATTCCTTGCACTTATTAAGTACTTAATATTATTTATCTTAATAATAATATTATTTATAATAATTATAATATAATATAATAGATATACTTATGATATCTTTATATTTATAATAGATACAAATATTAAAATAATAGATACAAATATTAAATTGAGGTACCCGTTCTATGACAGATCTTTACTTACCTTCTTTTTTTGTCCCTTTAGTAGGCCTAGTATTTCCGGCGATTGCAATGGCTTCTTTATTTCTTCATGTACAAAAAAATAAGATTGTCTAGACCTGATGGAGCCAACCAGATATTTTTTTTGGTACAGATATTTGTTTAGTGTAATGCGGTATGATATGTGCCTTTTTTCTGAATACAAATGAAAGAACTGTTATGCATGCGGATACATGATATCCATATAAATCCATGTATATACGGGTTATAAAAACGATCGGAAAATATTTTTATAATAGAAAGTCAATGTATCTAACCAATTACTCCTAAGGGTTCATATCAGAATAGTTTTAGTTGATGAAAGTTACTTTGGCATCAAGAAAAGTAAAGTCAAATTTTTTTTTCTGAATTCCAATCGAATGCAATCGGATCTAGTATAGTATGAACTGGCGATCAGAACATATATGGATAGAACTTATAACAGGGTCTCGAAAAGCAAGTAATTTTTTCTGGGCCTTTATTCTTTTTTTAGGTTCACTAGGATTTTTAGTGGTTGGAATTTCTAGTTATCTTGGTAGGAATCTGATACCTGGATTTCCTTCTCAACAAATTATTTTTTTTCCACAAGGGATCGTGATGTCGTTCTATGGGATCGCGGGTTTATTCATTAGTTCCTATTTGTGGTGCACAATATCGTGGAATGTAGGTAGTGGTTATGATCGATTCGATAGAAAGGAAGGAATAATGTGTATTTTTCGTTGGGGATTCCCCGGAATAAATCGTCGCATTTTCCTTCGCTTCTTTATGAAAGATATCCAATCAATCAGAATGGAGGTTAAAGAGGGTCTTTTTCCTCGTCGTATTCTTTATATGGAAATCAGAGGCCAAGGAACCATCCCCTTAACTCGTACTGATGAGAATTTGACTCCACGAGAAATTGAACAAAAAGCTGCCGAATTGGCCTATTTCCTGCGCGTACCAATTGAAGTTTTTTGAATTTTTCTCAAAAGGAACAAATTCATTCGGATTTATCCAATTGAGATATTCGGAAATCCCATTTACTTAGAATTTACTTATTCTATTATAAATATATATATTTCATTCGAAACGGGATCCTTAATTCTATTTCTATATTCTTTTTTCTAGATCTAAGGACTACATTTTTACAAAAAACTGGGAATAGATCCATAGATTCGATACCTTGTTATAGAACTCGTGCTTTAGAGAAATATAAGATCAGATAAAGTTGACAAATGAAGCAGTTCATTAACAATTCACAGAAAAAAAAAAAATGAAAAAAAAGAAAGCATTGGCTTCCCTCGCGTATCTTGCATCTATAATATTTTTGCCCTGGTGGATCTCTCTTTCATTTCAAAAAAGTCTGGAACCTTGGATTATTCATTGGTGGAATACTAGGCAATCCGAAAATTTTTTGAATGATATTCAAGAGAAAAATTTTTTAGAAAAATTCCTAGAATTAGAAGAACTATTCTTGTTGGATGAAATGATAAAAGAATACCCAGAGACACATATAAAAAAGCTTAGTATAGGAATACACAAAGAAACGATACAATTGGTCAAAACACATAATGAATATCATCTCCATATCATTTTGCATTTGTCGACAAATATAATCTGTTTTACTATTCTAAGTGGTTATTTTATTCTGGGTAATGAAGAACTTGTTATTCTGAATTCTTGGATTCAGGAATTCTTCTATAACTTAAGTGACACAATAAAAGCTTTTTCTATTCTTTTAATTACTGATTTATGGATTGGATTTCACTCAACCCATGGTTGGGAACTAATGATTGGTTCGATCTACAATGATTTTGGATTGGCTCATAATGAGCAAATTATATCTGGTCTTGTTTCCACTTTTCCAGTTATTCTAGATACAATTGTGAAATATTGGATCTTCCGTTTTTTAAATCGCGTATCTCCTTCGCTTGTAGTCATTTATCATTCAATGAATGAATGATAAACTTATTTGATTTCCTGAAATCAAATAAGTTTTTTCACGTAAAAAAAGGGCATTTTTTTTTCTCATTCTTTATACTTTTCAAGGCCTTCGTCCTGTTTTCGTCGAATTTTTTCAGTACAATGGCAGACTCGTGGATAGGGAACTATACTAGCTACCTATCTAATTTATTGTAGAAATTCCAGGATCAATGATTGGATCATGCAAAATAGAAATACTTTTTCTTGGGTAAAGGAACAGATGACTCAATTTATTTCTGTATCGATCATGATATATGTAATAACTCGAGCATCTATTTCAAATGCGTATCCCATTTTTGCGCAGAAAAGTTATGAAAATCCACGAGAAGCAACCGGGCGAATTGTATGCGCCAATTGCCATTTAGCTAATAAGCCCGTGGATATTGAAGTTCCGCAAGCTGTACTTCCTGATACTGTATTTGAAGCAGTTGTTCGAATTCCTTATGATATGCAAGTGAAACAAGTCCTTGCTAATGGTAAAAAAGGATCTTTGAACGTGGGGGCTGTTCTTATTTTACCCGAGGGATTCGAATTAGCCCCCACCGATCGTATTTCTCCCGAGGTGAAAGAAAAGATAGGAAATTTGTCTTTTCTGAGTTATCGTCCTAATAAAAGAAATATTCTTGTGATAGGTCCTGTTCCAGGTCAAAAATATAGTGAAATCGTCTTTCCCATTCTTTCCCCCGACCCTGCTACAAAGAAAGACGTTAACTTCTTAAAATATCCTATATATGTAGGTGGGAACAGGGGAAGGGGTCAGATTTATCCTGATGGGAGCAAGAGTAACAATACAGTCTATAATGCTACATCCGCGGGTATAGTAAGCAAAATAGTACGTAAAGAAAAGGGGGGATATGAAATAACCATAGTTGATGCATCGGATGGTCACCAAGCGGTTGATATTATACCTCCAGGGCCAGAACTTCTTGTTTCAGAGGGTGAATCTATCAAGCTTGATCAACCATTAACAAGCAATCCTAATGTAGGGGGGTTTGGTCAGGGAGATGCAGAAATAGTGCTTCAAGATCCATTACGCGTCCAAGGCCTTTTGTTCTTCTTGGCATCTGTTATTTTGGCACAAATTTTTTTGGTTCTTAAAAAGAAACAGTTTGAAAAGGTTCAATTATATGAAATGAATTTCTAGATCCAGAAATTCCTTACCATCAAGTTGATAAAAAGCGCCGAATTCTTGTTGATCAAAAAAATGAAATATGTATTTCTGTAAACTCCCTTAAACCTACTTTGCTTTGTTTTTTGTTTCTAGTATTTTTGCGAGATCTATGGAATTCATTACTTGTATTCCATTTTTAGTACTAGGCACTAGCCAATAGGTATACAAAAACAAAGGAAGAAGATACAAGACAAGGACTGGATAAATGAAATGAAAGGAACAGGTACCTCTAGGAAGGATTATAAGTCTTCCTAATCTTCTATTCGACACAAGAAAAGGTAGAACTTCTTTTTCTTGTGTTGTCTTGTATTGTATCGAAATAATAATCCTTTTTCTCTTGTTCACCAAAGATTAATATTTCTTCTTTTCCGGATATATCGGAAATCTTTTGTTTAGATTCATACATTCATTATTTTAAATAAATAAAAACATAAGAAATAAGAAGTAGTAGACAAACAAAAAGTTTTAGAGGTTAGAGGGGAGTCATTCATTGAGTAAATGGAGCTTCTTCTTCTATTATTCAATTAACTTCCACTTTTCATTTATATTACTTATTTTTCAATATTACTAAAAATTTACTTGTTTAGTTGAAAAGCGGCGCGGATTATAATCTATTTTTACGCATACCTAAATGCTTATTTTTATTTTTATCTTTTTTTTCTATTTTATATACAATAAGTTTTTATTTGTTTACTATAAGAAATGTAGAAATGATTTGCAGAATATCTCATCCATTTAAATTATCCATATGATATTGGATTACCTCAAAAATAGATTGATTCCTTCTTTCTTGTTGCTTCGTAAGATAAGAGTTAATGAGCGCCAGAGCCTCTATTATATATAAATCAATCAATAGAAAAAGCTTCTAT